GGATCTCTCTCGCATGCAAATCTTTCTATCGGGAAACCCTCGAAACTTCTATGTTCGTTGGTAGGAGCGGGGATGATGAGTAAAAAAAAAAAGAAAAACATAACATAATAATAATAATATCAGAATATTGAGATCAAAAAGAAAAAATGGCAAGAGTGTATATAGATGGAGGAGAAAATAACGATGTGGAAAACAAGACAGGGATTTTGTACAATGACACTGTACAACAATTTGGAAAAGGGATGTAGCAAGCGGAGGCTCGAAAGCCGGAGCGCGGCTCGAAAGCCTCCACGCGCTAGGCCGGCTCGAAAGCCGGAGCGCGGCTCGAAAGCCGGAGCGCGCTAGGCCGGCGTTCTCGCCGGAGCGAGCCACTGCTTGGAGTTTTCTCAAACTCGCAGCTTGGAGTTTTCTCAAACTCGCAGCTTTCCGTTTTCTCAAACTCGCTTGGTAGCGTGTCAAAAATTTGTAACAGGTTTCAATCCTGTCATCCCTACCCATTACTTTTCCTATGGGCAGTAAGGAGGGATCAATTTAGATCGATTCTAATTGGACCCAATTTGGAGTTTAATTAGACTAGATGCATGCGGTAGAAAAATCATCCTTTTCTTTACAGCCTGTCGTCAGAAAGCGCTCTTAGTTCAGTTCGGTAGAACGTGGGTCTCCAAAACCCGATGTCGTAGGTTCAAATCCTACAGAGCGTGATTCTGTTCTTGTTATGTTATGTCGTAAAAAAACACTTTGAAAAGTGGCTGGAATTTGACCTCCTGCGGATCAAGGAGGTAAAGAAAAAGATGTTTTTTGGAGAAAAGAATGGGAGAAAGAACAGGGGCGAAGCGAGAAAGAAATAACTGCAATGCGCCTTGGTAACCAGTTTTGGATAAGGTAGAATTGCTCGAGACCTAGTGATCGATTCTTTCTTTGGGGTAGGGTTGGGCCCCTATGTTAGGCCTGGCCGGCGTCGAGAAAGATTTGACATTCCGTAAGTAACTCTGTGATTTTTTAGACGGGGGAAATGAAAGCTGAATTCGTTATCTCTCCTCCCTCCCACATGTTCAATCTTTTTTTAGCGGTTTCCCCAGAGATCTTTATCATTAACGCAACCTTTATTTTGCTCATTCATGGAGTTGTATTTAGTACCTCTAAGAAAGATGATTATCCACCGTTAGTCAGTAATGTGGGTTGGCTTGGATTACTTAGTGTTGCGCGCCTAGGAGGGCAGCGCGCTTGGGATGCGGAGGAGCTATTCTCGCCCAGCTCCCTAACCTAATGCGGCCGGACCGCAGGGAACCGTAGCATGGGGGGACGTCCTCATCCTTTTGCCGCCGCAAGGCTGGCTAATCGTACGCAGCAGGAGCAAGGGAACTCCCCTGGTTCTGGAAGGCACATGAGTCCGAACGCTATTATGAATGTGCGACCGACACTACACTACGTAGGTACCTGTGCAGGTGAGGCGTCGGTCGGTCCTAGAAACGGCGGCAGCTAGCGAGGAGTTCACGACCGGACGTGCTGCAACCTAGGGATCACCAGGCAGCTCTTTCGCTCTATAGGGATATCGGGGGGGCATAGCACAATTCTTCTCGGAGGAGGGTTGGTTTGCCCAGGTGACTGATCCTGCCATAATGTACTCCTACCCGCACCGGCAACCGAAGTCATACATACATACGACGATCTTCATGCGTGAAGGGACGGGAGGAAAGAAAGGGCGGTAGATGATAATGCGAAAGGGTGCCGCGTCTAGACGGGCGGGCTGAATGGATGAGCGAAAGGTGCCATGGAGTGGGGAATATCCCGAGTATAAAGTTAGACAACTAAATGCACCTCGAGGTGCAGCCGGGGAACTGGGGGACCTTCTCGAACACAGGATAGGCAATTGAGAGATAGAGTTAGCCTATTCGTTATGGGGAATCAATGCTCCGGACCGAATAGAGCGAGTTTGAGAAAACTCCGCGCAGCGAGTTTAATAAAACTCCGAGCAGCGAGAAAGCCGGCCTAGCGCGTGGAGGCTTTAGAGCAGCGAGAAAACGGAGAGCGCCCTAGCGCGCTCCGGCTTTCGAGCCTCCGCTTGTACCCTAGCGCGCTCCGGCTTTAGAGCCGGAGCTTGTTCACTCCGGCTTTCTCGCTTGTTCCCTAGCGCGCTCCGGCTTTCGAGCCTCCGCTTGCTTTATCCGGCGCATATTAGCTTAGCTGCGCTCAATAGGCCCTGGTTGGTTTGGCTTCCTCTCTTAGGCCACTTTCCTTACCTTACCCCCGCAACACTCCCACTCCAAGCTACGCCGCCTGCTGAGCAAGATGCATTGCGATTTCCTCTTCTGTGGGCGCACCTCCGCCTCACTATGACCCGAGACGGGAAGATAATTTTCCGACGGGCTTGATCGAGTAAAGCCAAAGACGCCCCAAGACAAGGTACAACTGTTGGGAAGGGGACATGATCAATAAAACCTGCCTGGATCCGGGCTGGGATAATGGCGCCCATTCCTAACCAGTTCTGAAAAGGTTCGCTCATGCTGGAGGGAGCATCCCACTTAGTGATCGGTCCGCTAATTCACGCAAATCCGAAGAAGTTATCATGGACGAGCCACATGCAGGGAAACTTGCACGTGTGGTTCTGGCCGGGCTTTCCTTCGGTATCTAATAACCTTGCTTCTGCTCGCCGCTGGCGCACCTCTCCTAACTATTGCCCATTTATTCCGGAATAATCTTTTAAGGAGGGACAATTTTACATATTTCTGCCAAATCCTTCCATTATTAAGTACGGCTGGTACCATTTCGATGTGTTTCGATTTTTTCGAACAAGAGAGGTTTGATGCTTTTGAATCCATTGTATTAATTCCACTTTCTACTCGCAGTATGCTCTTAATGATCCCGGCTCATGATTCAATTGCCATGTATTTAGCTATTGAGCCTCAAAGTTTATGTTTTTATGTGATCGCAGCATCAAAAAGAAAGTCTGAATTTTCCACGGAAGCCGGCTCGAAATATTTGATCTTAGGTGCATTTCCCTCTGGAATATTATTGTTCGGGTGCGACCGGACTACTACCGATCAATTTTTGGAAACTTATTTATAGACTTGTTGAGACCCTCTATGTAGTTGTTTGTCTATCTAGGGCAATCGATCTACTTTCCCCATAGCCCTGAGGCTGTGTCTCGATCTCCTACGTGCGAAAGATAAGATACGGGAGACGGGGTCCTATGGGGATTCCCCTTGGTCTAATTCCACGACGGAGAGTCGGCGTGGCGTAAAGTGAAGATTGGGGGGAGTAGAGCGAAATCCCCGTCTGGGGTATTCCGAAGGTGTAACCTAGGCAACGAAAAAGGGGCCCGATACTCCAACTAGAGGAGCGACCTGTTGGTTCACCAAACCCCGACCCAGCGTCACACGTTCTCCAGGTCCGAAGGGATCCAGTGCCCAACTACCGACTCCTCCCGGAATTGCGTTATCGGAGCCGAGCCAGGAATAGCCGTTAGTGGACACCTACCACTTTTCACCGGTTAGAGAGGCCCTCTTTAATACATTAAGAAAATATGTTCACAGGGGCCAGAAAGACTCGGTCATAGGAACTTAGACCACCTACGCGCTGGTAAACGAAAACCACCTCGACCGGATCTACCGAACGAATCAAGCCGCCCCCCCCGTCGAAAGAATTAACACGCAAAAAGGGCCACCAGCTTTCCCCCCAAAAGGGGAGATCCGCAGCTTACTGCTCACGGAAACATCCGACCTTATGGTCAAGTCGTCCGCGTATCTTTCTGATCTCCTCCTATTCATCATATTTGTGGCCTTGCCCAAGGAGCGCTCGAAAGCCGGAGCGCGGCTCGAGAGAATGATTTTGTGAATGCCTTTTGGATGGAGGTTTGGTTGAGCCTCAGGTAGACGTCTGCCGATTAAGGATGGGTACATTATCGCATTCATAGGGGGTTTGACCGATAACTAGATCATTTCGATCATTCAAAGCGAGATTCACCAATTAGAACCTCTGCTCATGAGGAGTGAAGAGTTTCTGGTTAGAGGATTAAGCAACCTAGATAAGAAGACCCAGGAGCCCCACCAAGGTATGACAGGTATCCAAGAGGCCAATGAATGATACCGAGAAAAAAGAGTAACTGACTCGAGCACTGACTGATCGGAAGGAAGACAAGAAAGGATATATATATTTCTATAAAAAACCGGCACTTTATGACTAAGAACATTTCGCCTTTTCCTCAAAGCGAAAGAATCCATCCTCCCTTGCGAGAGCTGTCAAAAAACGCCGATCCTGGGCCTGACTGACTGAAGAAGGAAGTCAAGTAGGACGGAAAAGATGGGTTTGTTTGACCGTGGAAAAACCGTCTGTTGCATTAAAGAAAGGATGGATCGCCTGAGACAAGATCTTCGCCCAGCAGAAGTCTCGTACGAGGAGATCGAAACGGTTGTTATGAAATCCAATCCAGCAAGAAAACGGATGCGCAACGGCTTTCGCGCAGCTCCATCCGTTACTTGTTGGGGAAGGTCGTTGTTGACTATGAAAAGAGAGGAAGAAAGCTCCGGCTGGTGGGAGGACAGTCTCCAAGAACAATCCCATTTCTGTCAATGATACCGTATCAGCCTTTGTACTGAAATCGATTTCAACTGGATGAGTCCATGTTTTTGCCACGGGAGCAAACTCTTCTTTTGCCGAACGAAGAGGCCCTCAACAGCGAACTGAGATTCCGCCTTTCGTGATTAGCCAACAGTCCATTATTGGGCGAAAGGAGAGGGTGAGTATGATGACAGGTTTGGGCAATCATCCTTGTGAAAATAAGGACCTACTCTCATGGGGAAAAGAGAAAGCCTTTTGTTCTTACTTCTCTGGCTACGTACCCACCAAACGCTTATGCTTGCTCTTCAAGGAGACTCTGGATTCGGTTGAAGGCGAGCTCGCTCTCTGTTGTCGACTAGTTGACAGAAAAGATCCGTTCTGAGCCACATTGCTCTCCTAGATAAGGAAAGGTTCACATTGCTTGTTCAAGCGGATGGATGCCACTTGAATTGAGACTCTTTGGCAGTGAATCATTCCAGACAAAAGGATGAAAAAGCCTGATGATGCGCCCGCCACCTGTGTATCTCAGCCTTGGAGCAATGATAGGGTACCTCTTCTGCATGCTTACGGTCACACTGCCTTTCCATCACATGATCCGTCTTTTGAGACCCCTGCTGCGCGTTCAAGGAAAATGGATGCCAGTTCAAAAAAGAGAGTGATGAATTGATCACAGTTTCCAGTTATATAGCTTGACTCGACTGAGGGAGAGGGGGTACACCAATCCATCGGTTTGAGGCTTAGATTGACTTTTCCATACTAAAGCGGGGAGCCCGCACGTACGGTTTTAAGGGGGTTCTCTTTCTCTTTCTGTGGAGGAAAGCAGGGTAAAGATCTACAGTGGTTTATTTCATTCGGCGATATCCGCCGGCTCGATCAAAGCTCAATGGTCTTTTCCTCTACCTATGGCTGCGGTCGAGCCGTTTTCCCGGAACAAGCTTCCGCTTTTCTTGACCTTGAGCTATTCTCTTAACCGCTCCGCCCCTTTCTCTCCCTCTGAAACTAGCTCCCTCTTTTCCTCGTCCTTTCAATACATCCGCGTCCCCTATCTCTGAGGGAGCTTAATCTGCTTAAGAGTTCATTGGAGATGATAGGCAACTCGTGGATAATCTAGTATCCGAGTTCCTTTGATAAGGTATTATAACAAGCTTCATCCTTAAGGAAAAATAGGCAAGCAATAGGTCCCAGCAAACTCCTGCATCAAAGCGTTTAGCCGAAGTAAGAGCATCTGATCCTGTTCCATATATGGGGTTGAACCAGTGAAAGTAGCAGGGGGAGGGGAAGCTGCAAGCGCAAGGGCGGTGTTCCTATCACCGGTGAATGATCCGGCAGTTCGTTACCCTTTTCTAGATCGAGATGCAGTAGATTGATATTGAGACGGAGCGGTTAGGGACCAAGTAACGGATCAAAATGGTTTTCCTACAAGGGCAGAGCCAAAGGCCTATCCACACGTACTAGGTGAGACCGAGTTGGAAAGAAACACCCGGGAGGCAGGACCCTAGTCCATCACTACAGGCTCACCGGACAGAAGTCCGAGCTGATGAGACACCGTCCTTCACTTGAGTAGAGGGGGCAGAAGATGCATGAGCCTGCGTTGCATGGAATGTCAGCTTTTCATTCTTTCCTACACTACATAAACTCTAGGAATAACTTCTTCGTGTTGTATGAAGCGCTACTTACTGCTGACCTTATTCCAAGAACATACACTGAATGACCGCTAAACCAGAAAGAAAGCTTAGGGATCGATCTAGATGCCCAGAAGAGGATGCTATCGAATGCGCTCTTGTCGCAATTGAATCAATAGTCAAGATACCCACGATTTTGACTGCCACAAAAGGAGCTCATACTGTTTTCGCCTTTTTCGCAGCTCTAGATGCCGGAGGGAGCAAAATAAAGGGAGAAATCGGATTGATGCAGAGAGGAGTAGGTGCATTGATGCCGCGAATCCGATGTTAGCAAGAACTGGTACGAATGGCATTGATGCATCGAATGCCCTCTTTGACGGGGTTGTGACAGACTAGGTTGTGCAAGAAGCCGATTATTCGACCATCTTTTCCAATAGTGCCATTTAATTGATGCTATCGAAGAAGAAGAAAGGCTCAGACTAATTTCCTTAGAAGCGTCTGTCTCATGCCAAATGTCTTAGAGAATCAGCTACTCTAGAGGAAGGATCAATAGCCACGCACACGAGGAGGATTCATCTTTCAACAGCATTTCCGACATTCACCATCAAAAAGAGGATCTGACACTAGCACTAGGATCTGTCTATGCTTGGACTGATTGGACGAGCATCCGCTTTTCGGCATATCGATACTTCTTCTTCCTCAGCGACTTGGCAAGAACCGGATTCCACATGGGCAAGGAAAGGCAATGAAATTGTTGATGCAGAGAATGACCTCTTAGAAAGAACAAGAAAAGGCTGCGACGACCCTAAGTGAACTAACTGCCTTTTTGTCGGGAGGAAGGCAATGAATCTTGTTTAGATATCCCCAAGGAGCTGTTAGCTAGATGTCTGCCTCTTTGGCACAGTTCACTTCTTTTCTTTTTCCGGGGATAAGAAGAAAGAGAAGTCCCTTACGGGATTAAGGCAGCTACTGACGAGAGGGTATCAATAATAATAATAATAGGAGTATGCCATAAAAATCCTGGTCAGTCCATCTTTCTAGGTTCGATAGGACCCGGGATGAAGTGTCTGGTTCTTTAGAACCTGGGGTTAAGGGGCATTCTACTTTCATTAGTCTGGTTAGGGAGCTGTTCACTCCGCTTTCTGTGGTTCAAATGCTTTCCGTGGTCTTGTTCAATCAAATGCTTTTTCTGCGGGACTCAAATCATTTTTTTTTAGAAAGGGTCCCAAGCGCTCGAAAGCCTCCACGCGGCTCGAAAGCCTCCACGCGGCTCGAAAGCCTCCACGCGCTAGGCCGGCTCTAAAGCCGGAGCGAACAAGCGGAGGCTCTAAAGCCGGAGCGCGCTAGGGAACAAGCGGAGGCTCTAAAGCCGGAGCGCGCTAGGCCGGCTTTCTCGCTGCTCTCCGTTTTCTTAAACTCGCTTGGAGTTTTCTCACTTTCCGTTTTCTCAAACTCGCTCGAGTTAGCTCTTGCTGGAATGGAAGAGAGTTCGGTGAACCGAGGAGAGGAAGAATAAGAAAAGGACGAGTTAGCTTTGGGATGATCCCCTCCGGCCTGCCCGGTGGAAAACGAATCAAAATGCGGTGTCCAGTTGCATTGGTAGGGAGGAATCACTGAGCATACTTTCACTTGACCGAGCTCGAGTCAACCTTATTTTTAATAAGCTTTTTCTACACCTACCGCTCACTAAAACCCACCGGCTCCTTTCTCTATTCCCGCTGGCCTGTGCTATTGATAATGGAATTCTTCCTTCCGGAAAAGGCCTCGGCTTCAGCGTCCCTCCGGAAAAGGCTTTTTTGTTCGCTTGCCGGCTTAACCACGGAATCCTTCTCTTATATACCACGCAATTCCGTGCTTACCCCCTATTCATTTGGGCCCATAGCCATAGTTGTTCCATCTTTTTCTAGTGCAGGTCCATATCCATCAGCCTAATCATTGACCCATAAGCATACGCGGTAGAGCTAGCCATACCATTAGCAAGGGCTGGGCAAAGAGACCACCTACCAACCATTTGTTAGTGGATCCAGTCACATATACAGTTCCAAATCCATACAACAAAAGTGATCGCGATCCAAAGTCGTGATCGAGGGCGCTAAGCTCCACGTCTTCAACATCTATACCTCCTACCTAGCTTTGCTAGGGAGACCGTGGCTACATGAACACAGGGTTATCCCCTCTACGCTCCATCTCGGTCCTGCTTTCAAGTCTGCGCTTCGCTTCCTCTTCCTCTCTTCTCTCGTAGAGCTAGTTTTCACCACGGACTATCCGTAAACTGAAACTGACTGTTAGGCGAGATCTATAAGGACTTTGGCATATCTTTCATTTCTTAGTGAATATTAGTGGGTTAGTTCGTGTAACTTATCGATTCTAGTAGTCGTGGCGGTCATTGATTGCGTATTCATTAGCCGAGAGCTAGTGTAAAGAATGAATAGTAGAAGTTCACCTGTAAGCTGTAACAAATGGCGAGGGTCTCATTCAAGCCAGTCTTCGCTTAAGCCTTCTCTAGTCTAGCTCCCTCTCTCCCTTATGGTATGGGATGGGGTCCAATCTAGTCAATTCCACTACTACCTCTACGCTCTCATCAACTATTGACCCGACCTTACTACTCTCTGATCTCGAACTACCTCTCTTCTCTCGTTAGCCTGAAACTGCCACTACCTTCATCAAAGCTTTTGTCTGTCAACTCGCCTCTGACCCCTAGGCGTAGGCGCTTTTCAGTCCCGCCTTTCACTACCTATCCTGGTTCCGAGCAAGTAAACTGACTCTCCCATCTCTACCTTATAGGTTTCATTTCACGTCCTCTCCTGTAGAGCCTGAAAGCCTTGAACGCCCTATCACGTAAAGCCTTAGTTTTCACCTACTCTGGTCGAGCTTCACTTCGCGAGTCGGGAATGGCCTCATTTATGAAAAAGTGCTAGCGTTGACAAGAGATGAGCTAAAGAGGTGGCCGGGCAGTTGACCAGACCCTACCACATACAGACAGCAAGCAAGAGCTGTGCCGGCTTATCCGGCAAATGCTATTCTTACCACCCTAAATGCTACTACCTCTTTGCTAAGCAAGCGGAGGCTCGAAAGCCGGAGCGCGCTAGGCCGGCTTTCTCGCTGCTCTCCGTTTTCCTCGCTGCTCTCCCTAAACTTTCTCGCTGCTTTCCGTTTTCTCGCAGCTTGGAGCAAACTCGCTGCTTTCCGTTTTCTCAAACTCGCTTGATCGAGAAAAGCAAGCAAAGAAGCAGCAGGATACGCAATATGAAGGGGCTGGAGGTAGAGCCAATGACCAATTGAAGAGTTACAAACTAGAGTATAAAGCCCTCAATCATGCTCTTTCTTGCCAGTGGCATAGAGAGTATATACTCTCGCCGATTAAGGCAAATTATGCGCTCCACGAAAAAACATAGGGGGTCGTCCCTGGACTTAATTAAGGAAGGCAAAACGGAAAAGTGCCCCTATGACTCTGGTTCTAGTGAAAGCGATGAAAGTCTAGCTATGCTCCAGTTTTTCGGGTAAAGGTTATACGGTGAAGAGCCCGGTCAAGGCGACCTTATTAATTCAAACATTCGGGACATAGTTGCCTATGGGAATCTCGTCCTTAGTTGCCGAATCTAATGGAGGTTTCAATCCGACGGACGTAATTTGCAGGTAAAATGAGGCCTCGACGGGACCTACTCTGACTATAGTTGCGATCTCTAAGCGGGATTTTCAGTCATCTATCCCCCCTAGCGAGTGAAGAAGGGTTTTGAACGAGTGTTGAGCGAGTGAAGTGCCCCATAAGCTAGAAGGACGAGCTATATGTCACAATTCAATGAGCAACGATTGAACTGAACGTTCCAAGTGCATCCAGCAGGAATCGAACCCACGAATTGACCAATGTTGAGTTGGTCGCTTTTACCATTAAGCCATGGATCCAATCTCAGCGAGTGAACTAGGTTTTTTTTGGTATTCCTTCTCGAGCTTCTATTTCTTCCGTTAAGGGGGATTCGGGAAAAGATGGAATAAGAAGACGTGTTTCCAGAACGAAGAAGATACGGGTGGAGAAGGGGGAGTTTGCAAAGTTAGACAAGATTGGAATGGGCATAGGAACATGTATTGATGTACCAGATCGGCTAATGCTCCCAGGTTGATGCAATGTATTCCACCAGTTGACTGGAGACTTGATTATTGGTATATCGATCGGTCCAGCACGGATTGAAATAGGAGCCGGTTCGACAGGAAGCTTTTGAAAACGCAGTGCACCCAGGTAAATAAGGAACAAGATGAATACAGAAGTTAAACGAGCATCCCACACCCGAAAGGTACCCCACATAGGCCTTCCCCGAAACCCCCCAGTCACTAAGGTCAAAAAAGTAGAAAAAGCACCAATTTCTGTACCGGTTCCGGAAGAGCGAAGAAAAAGGGGATGTTTTGTTAATGGGAACAAGAAACTGTTTATAGCCGTTGCGATATAAATTACTATACCCATCCGAGCCGCAGGAACATGTACATACGGAATACGAGAATTTCCACCTTGTTGAAAATCTGGTGGTGCTACCCGAAGACTTAAATGAATAGCCATCGCTGTTAAGAACAACCGAGATCCAATGAGAATTTGCGCGTAGCTTTTTGTCTTTGACATAAAAAAAGAAGGTTGTAATAACGAAATGGACATGTGAGAATTTGGTCCTTGCCTTGCTAGTGGAACAAGAAAGACAATAGAAAATATTCAATCAAAGGATTTCGCATGCCTTCTATAGAATCTAGGAATTCCCCTAGCTTTGTTTTCGCTCCGCTCGTGCGTGGCACTCCTTGCTTGCGGAGCGGCATACCGAAAAAAACTTCTAATGTTATAAACCGCTCGATACGAGGATAGCGCGATGGATTTCGCGCTACGAGGAACGGAGTCTTTTTAATTAGGGAGCTCCTCTCGTATTGATGACATTCGGCTCTTTTTTAAGTTGCTTAATCCACTCTTGAAGAGTTTCCGCATCATTTTCCGTCGAGCGACTTTAGAATATTTTTGGCAACTTGATCATAGACCTCCCACTGTTCGGGGAACCTCTGGGAGAGGTTTCGTCTTATCCCCCGTTCAGAATATTCACGCACTTGGGCCTGAACCAAGGCGTTCATCTCATTTTCCAGTTCCTGACCTTCAGTCATCGCAGCAGCGTCAGCAATGACATGGTTTTCCTCTTTCTTTCCCCGGAGGGCCTAATCGCAGGGTTAGATCAAGATCATTAGCCCCTTCAGCATTAGGGGCTCCGCATCTTGATTGAGCGGTAGGGCTGGTACAGTTCCAGAAATCCGGTTTTTCTTTTTCATTTCTCACATATATATACAAGCTAAAACTACAGCCAACAGGGTGGAAGTTGTGTGTTTACAGTAACTCTCCTCTAATAGCATAGCAGAAAGCTTCCATGCCTCGTTATCCTATCTTGAAAACTGTCACTACGAGTGAAAGTTCTTTTACGGCCACCAGAGATCACTGAAAGACCCGGTACAGACATCAATCAGAAATCCATCCCATAACTATCCCGACGGTGGTGCTAGAAGCATTAAAAACGGCCAATGCGTGGGCATGTCGATGCTCGCGGACCCCGCTATTGCTACTTGCTTAGTTCCAACCTGAGTCGACGGGGCCTGAGCCGAAGCGTGCGAGTGCTCTCTTTGTTCGCCTATCACCCGCCTAGGCCCTCCCAAACCTCTAACAGGCACCACAAGGGTTGTTATTATTATTATGTTACTAAGCAATGCCCTCATGGAGGATGCCGGAGGTCTCTCACATTTAGCCAAGCACAGAGGAAAGCTAAGCCAAGCGCACTGAGCGGACCCAAACCCACCAACCAAAACGGAACCCTTTGTGGTCGCCGGTGTCGGCTAGCAAGTTGCGGTAACAGAAAGGATAACAAGTATGGCTCCGTCTGAGGATCGGTTATTGCGTAGGTAGTAAAACGACCAATCGACGGTCCTACCCTCATTCCAGCGAGTAGCGACTGATTGGAGCTCCGTTAAAGCAGGTCATGGCGATCCCATTTGGGGGTCAGGGACGACAGCACCTTAAGACCTTTCCTGTTCTTTCGAATTTGACACAAACCAATTTGAACAACAAAACAATCGACATCCAACCCCGACATCTCAGCTTCGCCAAATAGGTAAGTCGTATCCGGTTTGGAGTGCGTCGAAGTATGAACATAGCAGGGATACCCCTTTCTGAAGGGGGATCCCGTGGCAAGGATCGTAGCGGCATTTTACGTCCTACATCCACAATCACAGCCGTCTTGTCTCCAGTCGAAGCTAGCTCTACTGATTCCTCTGGTTTAATCCCATGATTTCGATGATTGCGGTCGGGATTCATCCACCACGCCCCTTCGTTCCTGGAATTAGTGGACGTTTGGCTCTAGTTAGGGAGGGGATCTGCGTGGTTGCGATTGGTAACTATGCTGTCCAGAGGTTGTTGAAACCTCTGCATGACTGGTTATAATGTGGGTTTTATCCCGCCTGTGATGGTACATATGATCAAGTACGGCCTTTAGAGCGGTTACGTGGTATACTTAAGGTCTTTTGTTACGACCACCACTGACCGCTTTCCCTTAGTTGTCCAAACGCAATGAAATGACTTTCATGCCTTTTGGGTAATAACCTCTCTGGGATAGTGCGGAGATGCTTTCTGGTAGGGTGGTACTTAAGTCCCATCAAACCAGACCGCTTTCTATGCTACTCAGTAGGCCAACCCATGGGCCTATACGGATCTTGGGCCCTCTTTTCCTTGACCCTGGTGCGGATCGCGGGCTGGTGTAACGTACTATCACTACGCCATCCTTGGTGATGACATAGTGATAGGGCCGGAAAGTCGCTGAAGTATATAGAGAGCTAATTAGCCGACTTGGGGTTGAGGTCTCTGACCAAAAAATCCATTAGGTCGACTAGTGGTTTTTTCGAGTTCGCCAAGCGTTTCAGGGTGAAGTGTGGGACTTGACTTGGACCAGGTCCCCAGTTTCCATGCGTTGCATGCTTATGTGCGTCTGTATACGCGGCCTTGCTTTCTAAGCCGTTAACCTTGTCTTTACGACAGGTTATACGCTTGGGAGGTGGAGGTTACAAAGTATATAACTCGGCAAAATCACTCTCTCGCTCTGATATCCTTTTTTAGGAACGAGTTGAGGGTGATCACCATATACGAGCGACTCCGGTATTCCGACGCTATCGCCCCTTTCATTTTGGCTCTGTAGGGGCTACCCTATGGGCTGTTATCTCAAGGGCCTGGTTAGGCTCTTCTTGTTGAAGTTTCATCTCAACTTACTTTTTAGGGGGCTTAAAAGAAGGAATTGTTTCTTGTGGGAGTGCCCGATAAGGATGAAGAGACCTGGTTACTTGAGGATACCATTAGAAAAAGAATGGTGAAAAGGTTACCTAGCCTATAATCCTCCACATGGTTTGCATAGTGTCAATAACTCTTGCCATCATTTCTTCCATAGGATTAGTCGATTGTTGGACAGGAGCTTCTTGTTGCTTTCTCAAAAGTGCATAATTTTGTGGATGAGCTTGATTCTGAAATTTCTCAAAAACTTGCCCTTGGTTTGACCTGTAAGGAAACTTCTGATTGTTCCTCCAACCATAGTCATTATTCCTGAAAAATGGATTGGAGACAAAGTTAGCATTTTCAATATGATCAGGATTAGAAATGTTACCTTGAGGACAATAATTGCTCGCATGTCCTCCTCCACAGTTATTGCACACCATTAATGACATCATCTGCTCAAATTTTTGATTAAGTGACTCCAGCTGAGTCACTACTTCAGAAGAATTTTTACTTTCTGTAGCATGCACATCATGAGTTCGGCGAGGTGGTCTCCTTTCTTGACTTGACTTGAGTGCTACAGCTTCAATAATATCTTGTATCTCACTAGGACGTTTAGATCCCAGTACTGTCCCTCCTGCTGATTGATCGAGCTTATCTTGGTCTGCAGGTAGAAATCTTCAATCACTTGCCACTTTGGAATTCTATTATTAGGAACTCTGGCCAGCAGTTCCTTATATCGTTCTCAGGCTTCATATAACGTCTCATTATCGTCTTGAACAAATGCCCTCAGCTCTCTTCGATATTTGCCTGCCTTTTGTGGTGGACAATATTTTCCAACAAACTTTTCTACCAGCTCCAACCAAGAATGAATCGATCCTGCAGGCAAAGTTTTAAACCAAGTGGAAGCTTTGTCATATAAAGATTGAGGAAATAATAATAAACGAATAACTTCAGAAGAAACATTATTATTTCTAAAGGTGCTCAGAGTAGCAAGAAATTTGTCAAGGTGATCGTGAGGGTCTTCATGAAATCCTCCTCCAAATTGGGATGCTTGTATCATCCTCACGATTGCGGGATTTATCTCAAAATTATTTGCGTTAATATCAGGCAGAACGATGCATGATTCTCGGTCACTGTATCTGGTCGAGACATATTCTCTCATAGAAAGTTCTGCTTCATCTTCTCGCCGATTATTATGTGGTGGAACCAGTTCATTCTGTTGCTCCAGTCTCTGATTGTCGCGTGCTTGTTCCGCCATTTTTCTTATATTTCTTCGTAATCGACGATAGGTTCTTTCAATTTCAGGATCAAATTCCAACAGTGGATTTGAACTTCTAGTGCGCTTATCAGAAGATTCCAGAATTGGTTGTGATTTAATTTTCAATTAGTACTTGCAACAACCAATTTTCAGTAAGATAAAAGAATAAAATGAAAATATATATACAAGAAGAAAGAAATTCAGATAATAGGTCACGAAAAATGAGTTTTTAACAAATAAAGTCTTTCGGCATGATAGAATTTGAAAATTCGTCATTAAAATTAATTTTCTAGAGGAACTTTTCAGAAATTCTTCAAACCAATACGAATACCAAATATTAATATCGACCAAAAGAATTTATGATGATGTAGCAAACCGCACAAAATAAGTCCGAACTCATTTGCGGCCGTAAAGTTAATAATAAAAAATAATCAAAAATTATTTTCAGAGAAGAAATAAGATTGATCGGCCGTAATTACAGAAATAGATTTACGGCCGAAATTAGATTAGTAATCCGAGGCTCGTTCGGCCGTAAAAATATTGAAACAGTGTCAAAAGGATTCAACGTGAAGGCCGTAACAAACTAGTTAGTGTGAAATTTCGGCCGTAAGACAGAAAACTAAACAGGGTGTTCGACCGAAATAAAAATCGAACGCAACGTCGACGATTTAATCCTTTACGGCCGAAGAAGAGTAAGATTCATATCGGTCGTAAATCGATGAAAATTAAGTCGAACGTGAGGTAAAACATCAACACATATAAATCGGTCGAAATGAGATTAAATCAAACTTATTCGTTCAGAAATATATTACGGCCGAGACAGACTAAATCGCTTTGGCCAAAACAAAGTCAAATCAAAAGTTCAAACTATTATAATGTTACGGCCGAGAATGAAAAAATCACAAATAAATTGGGGTCGTAAGATGGCGTAAAAACAAATGTTCAGAAATTTTACGGCCGTAAAACCATGAGATCAATTCTCGGCCGTAAAAAGAAAACATGGGATCATTCTCGGCCGTAAAAAAAGATTAAATTGTCAATTAAGACGAGGTCACATCGGCCGAGATGAAGTCAACACGAGGCCGTAAAGAAAAATAGGGTTTCGGCCGAAATAAAAAATTGAATCATTACGGCCGAAAGTGAATTAAGAAGATTCTCTACGGTCGTAAAACGAAATCAGATCAAATCCATATGAAAAGTTCAAACTATTAAAATGTTATGGCCGAGAATGAAAGTTGAAACTGATTCGAATAGGGCGTAAAATAATAATAATTTAAACCATCGAAAAACCGGGCGTAACAAGGTCAAATCAATATCCATTACTCATGGCGTAAAACAACGTTCGGATAAAAAATTTTTACGGCCGAAAAGATTGAAAGTTTAGAACTCAGAAATCATTCATTGCGAGGCCGTAAAATTAATAAAGCCGACACATTAAATCTTGGTCGTAAATTCATAAGTTGACAGTGTAATTCAGAAAATTCAATCGGCGTCGGATTTTAAACCGAACGTAGACAAAATTTTAAAAAATTATCGTGACCTTTATCTGCAAAAGAAAAAAAATGTTAGTTTATTCACAAAAATAATTAAAACAATTAATACATATTTATAAAGAATTATTTACAATTTATTTACATCTCCTAATAATTCATAAAAATCAGAAATTAATTAATAAAATATTCCCCGGCAACGGCGCCAAAAACTTGATGCATATGATTTGTAACAATAAAATTTGCTAGCAAGTGCACTAGTCGCTCAAGTAATATAGTAATAGGAGTAAGAGTGTCGAACCCACGAGGAATATTATTAATTCAATATCTGAATTTATAAATTTTTAAGAGAGGATAAACATGGAATTTTGGAAAAAGAGTTTTATAAAATAAAATAAAGAAAATAAGATAATGATAAGAAAATGGTGTTGAAGTTAGGCCTTAGGATGAAAATAGATCAGGATAAGTATTTGAACCGTAAAAGATAAATTTAATCTTTAAAGATGGATTAGGAATTTTCCCAAGTTATTAATTTACAAGATTAACATCACAGAGTCCACAAATTGGTAATTCTGCTATTTAATCCGGTAAATCAAACTATCTTAAATTTAATCAAACCTAAAGTCCCACAAACTGGTATTCGTCAGATAAGATTAAAATTAAGATGCATTAATATGAAAATCCTAGACTATTAATCACTCCACAAACTGGTTAGATTAACAGACCACATAAACTTGATTCTCCACACACTAGTTATCAAATTTATGTCAATTATTAATTTCACATAAAATCAATTAATTTAATTAATGAATTCTGAAATTAAATAATCCAGAAACTGGTAAGTACTCAACTCAGAAATCCAAATAATTAAATCAAAAGCATTAAGCACAATTAACTAATTGATCAGAAAAGATTAAAACAAATAATATAGGGTCCAAATAGTTTCCCTTCAATAATAATCTCCTAAAAAGAAATAAATAAAAATATGGAGTTCATCCTAGAAATTCTGGAGAGATAATAACAAAGTAATAATAATTGGAAGAATTACACCCAAATAGATAAAAGTCGAAGCTTCGGATCACGGGCAGACAGTCGGGCAGCCTCTCGGACTTGATCAGGGTCGCGATCAACTTCCAGCCGTCGCACCTCTCTCCTCTTGGTCGTAGCCTGCAGAGCTCACGACTCGCCGTGGAAGAAAACCTAAACTTCAGAGCACGAATTGAAACGATGGATTCTTCACGTATTTATAGGGTGCGGACGGCCTTCAATTTGATCTCGGCCGTAAAATCGTACGGTTGACTTTAAAATTATAAGATAAACTCGGCCAAAAGAATGATTTTATTGCCATTACCCCCTCCAAATCTCGGTCGTAAGGAATTATTTTATCTTTACTCCCAAAGAGATAAAATTTCTTTTACTCCCTCAAAATCTCGGCCGTAAGGAAGGAACTTATCTTGTTACGCCCAAAAGATAAAATCAATTGATTGTTACACCCTTCATCTTCATGCCATTACGCCCTCCAAATTTCGGCCGTAAGGAAAGACTTCTCCTGTTACGCCCAAAAGATAAAATCATTTATCTTTACTCCTTCAAATCTTAACCGTAACAAAGAATTAAATCTTGTTACGCCCTAGAAATCTCGACCGTAATGATGAATTCTTCATCCTAATCTCGGCCGTAATGATAAATTCTTCGGAATTTCGGCCGATACGGTACAATCCATTTAAATCTTGATTTTTCCTGCAAAATAATTATCAAAATTTAGTTAATCCATCCACAATTAAAATATTTAGAGAATTTAATAATTAAAATTGATAAATCCGGAATTACGATTAAAAGTGACTAAAAATGATGCATGTCATGATCAAATTACAGAAAATTTAATTAAAATAATTAACTAAAATATGTTGTATTTTGCATGCATCAAGCATTTGGCGAGGTTCATCGCCCCTTACTAGGAGATCTATTTGAGATACTTATGGAAACAAAAACTTGTTATTGAGGCCGTCGCTTACCCGCATTGCTTTCTCTTGGTATACCTACCTCTGTGCTTCCTAATTCCGTGAAGTCCTGGGAGCATATGTGCTCTTTTTTCAGAAATCATTTTTTCCTTATAAAGAAGTAAGTCACTACTTACGACTTTCGGAAATGCATCCAGGAACCGACAGAGAAAGCCCAGGAGTTCATTGCTCGCTTTACCACGACGTGGATTCGAACCACTACTTCCCTGTTAGTCGATCGTGGTCTTCAAATGGTCCGTCGTCCTCCTCATTATAGTCCTCCTAGAATCCAATGCATTTCGTTGGAATAGATCCTGTCTTTTCACCTTTGTAGTCCTATGCATAGTCAGTACTATAGCCCCAATCATGGCTACTAATAGAATCAGACTAGGAACCAAAAACCAGACGGAATAGTAGGTATAAAGTAAATTGCCCAAAGTTTCCAAATTAGTCCAACTTCGTACCTTTCCGGCATGAACCGTATATCTCAGAGAGGTTGTATTTCTGTGGGTTGGTAGTAAGGGAATGGTTTCATTATCTAAAATGAAGAACATTTCCCACCAAAGGATCAATCCAATAATTCCACTCACTGGTAAATAGCGCAAGACTTCTTCGTGAATCTCTGCTATTTGAATATTGAACATCATAACCACGAATAGGAATGAAACGGCGATAGCTCCTATATGAACTACTGGAAAGATCATAGCGGAGAAGTCGAGACCTAACAAAATGAGTAAACCAGAAGTATTGCGAAAGACTGGGATGGGAAACGAAACGGAATGTACCGGATTTTTAGCACGTACAACCATCAAACCAGAGACCAAAGCAGGACTCGACGAAACAGAAAGTATCATGGTACGTCGTCCTTCCTTTCAATGGAACTTGAATGCGTCTTCTTGCTCCAGCATCCAAGTAGATCTATTACGACCAGCGCGGTTGTTCGTATTTCATTTTCTTCTTCTTTTTTTTGAGAGCTTGGGGTTATTTGTCGGCGGTGGTCTATTAGATTAGCCCCTTCAGTATTCTGTGAGCCCAATAAAACAGTTTCACGTGGGCCCTCCCTTAAGTGACCTCGCTTATGCTCATTCAACCCTATTCCAACTTCTTCGGAGATTTCTCTCAGAAAGCCGCTCGGATAGGATTTCACTAAAATAATAAGGACTATGGTTCCGCTGAGTTTTGAGACTTTTGAGGATATTGTGAATTTGCTCGCCGCCATGTTCTTCTTCCAACATTTCGACGAGCCGCTCAGCCCTCCAAGAACGTTTGTATGGGCGGAAAAATTCTTTAATCACTTCTTGAAGTTCTATGTGATCATCAAGAAGTGCCCGAAAATACTGGAGAGACGGATTCTCACCTGTATTGGCCTCTATTGAGGCCCCGGGAGCTGATCTTGGGTGATCCCCCTCGCTTTGTGAACCTGGAATGATCAACAAAGGGTCATTTTTTGGGGGCGGGGTACCACCCTGTTGTGGTTGACCGGACTCACCTCCAAACGTGGATGGATAGAAAGGCTCTACGGCTCTAGATAAGTCATCCATCCCCAGACAGAATTGTATAAAAATAAATCCTAAATATTAGTTGTTTGACAAAAATATACAACCGGTAGTTGGCGAACAAGTAGAATTCGAAAAAAAGATCCCCTTATTGAGTGAGTTATTGACTAAATAAAAAAGGAGAAAGAATTTGCTATATGCGAGAAACTTTTCGAAAAAGGAACTACTTGTGGTACTTCTGGCATCACCGAGCCAAAGTGATACCATGAGACCTGGGGCTTTCACTTCGACACGTCTTCGTTCGTGATCGCTTAGAGCCCCTCTTCCATCAATAGGTACTCCCAATCGCGTCGACCACACGGCCTAACATGGCCTTTCCCGCAGGAACATCCACAATAGATCCAGTGCGCTTGACAAGATCTCCTTCTTTAATAGCGGTATCACTACCAAAGACAACAATACCCACATTTTCATTCTCAAGATTCAAGGCTATTCCTTTCACACCGCTGGCAAATCCCACAATTTCCCCAGCTTCCAAATTTGCTCCCATATAAAAGGAAGTATTATTCTTGCATAGAAGAACGCAACTCTTGAATCCTACCGAAAAAAAAGTCTGTTGTTTTTTTTGAGAATGAGCACTGTGAACTATCCGCTTCAAAAAGGATAGTGGATCGCCAACGGAATGGTATATAAAGTCAACGAGCTGTCGAGTAAATGAGCTTCTGCCTAGTTAATATTTAGTTATGCGGTATTTCCTTAGTGATTCTTTCCGGGTCTTTTGGCTCGCAATCAAGCTAGGGTCCTGATCGAGCATCGACCTCTCCAGACACAATATCTTGAGTACTCGGAACCATGTTCCGTGCTACAAAAGCGTAGCTGTAGCCCCCTAACATCTTCGGCTCCTCTTTTTATTCAATTATGAAATAACTCATTTTGATGAAGATTTGTAGCATCATTCAAATAAATGCAGATTGAGATCGTAGAAACATGAGCTTGTGATATAGCTACACCTAATTCCGGACCGGTTAATGCTAGAACTATAAATAAAGGACCAGGATCTCCTATGAAATAGAAAATATTATTCATAAATAGCATAGTCCAAGCAGACCCACTTAAAATCTTTACTGAACTATGACCGGCCATCATATTTGCAAATAAGCGTATTCCTGAGCTTAATGCACGAAAACAATGAGGGATTAGCTCAAGGAGTACTAAAAAAGGTGCTAACGGCAGTGGGACTCCTGCGGGTAATGAGAAGCTAAAAAAATGAAGCCCATGTCTTTGAAATCCAACGATCGTAATGCCTATAAAAATAGAAAATGAGAGAGCCAAAGTAATGAGAAAATGACTTGTCACTGTGAAGCTAAAGGGTATCATACCCTGGGGATTACGAAATAACGAAAAAGTAAAAGTGACCGAGATGCAAGGGGAAAACTTTTGTTTAACATTTCCGGAAAGACCACCTATTTGTTCGTTTACCGGGTTCGGCACGAAATCATAAATAAGCTCTACCAAGGATTGCCAAGCATTTGGCACTGACTTTCCCCCTCCCTTTTTCGTAACAAAAAAAAGAAGAAGTAGGACCAAACCGAGAGTAAGCAGCATAGACAAGGATGGATTTGTGAATGAGAAATAAAAGTTGCCTATCTTCATCAGAATTAATGGGTGAATGGAAAATTGCTCAAGTGGGCTGCCGCCGTTGCCGTCCTTGATCCTCATTTCAGCACTCATTCTTGCTATTTCCTTCAGATTTTGAAGATAGTCAGTCCGGCGAGTTTCTTCAAGGTCATTATAAACGTAGCTCACCCGTTCCTGATCTGGATGACTAAGATATATGTCTAATTTCCTGAATAACTCTTCAAATCATTTCAATTTCCATTCTTTGACTGCTCTGCTCCTCAAGGAGACTTATAGAAAGGAAAGGGCCTTGGTTTTTAACCAAGAAAGACAATGCATGATTTTCGATAGCTTTCTCATTTGCGGTAGACTTCACACCCGAATGGATAGAACGCAAAACACAACTACTACGTAGATTCGCTAGCGACTACGGCCCCCTACTTACTTCAATCAAAGCTCGCTACTACTTTTACTACGGAATGGCTCGTTCCGGCCGAAGTCTAGTGATAGGTGGTCCCGCGACTACTAATTCTTGTTGATTCGCTAGCGCCTATCACGCGATCGCGCTAGCGCCCTATTGCGCCTATATAGCCATAGAGCTACTGCGTGTAGGCGTGGGTCCGTTCTGTATGGCCTCAGAGCGTTGAAGACGACTTTGTTCGACCAATGACAGTTGACCCGACCCCAGCAAGAAGCGCATAGCAGAACTATCTTTGCTTCATTCATCCTTTGCGCATCCGCATCTGCTTTATCAAACAGCCGCTTCTTCATGCGCATCTTTCTTCCCTAACGAGGCGAACCAACCACCCTGCTGGCGTGGGCTCTCCACTTAGGTAGCTTCCTGGATCTCCCGTAATAAGCGCTAGTGGTTCCGCCGAACGAAGTTGTAGTTTTCGTATGATGATTGAGTAAACGAAGTAGCGGCAAGGAGGTTGTTAATATACACTTTATTTACTTGTCCGGCCAGAGCTGCTGTTTTTGTTTTTCTTTGATAGCATGCTTGACTTACCACCATTGCTTTCTGAACCTAACCCTTAGAACTCCCTCCATCTAATTCTCTTTCTCTAACCGTATGTCTAGTGGCTAGAGCAAAGAATCCGCTTTAGCCCCAATTCCGGATCAAATGGTTGAACTGAGGCCAACTCATCTTGCGACGGGAATTATGGGAGGACGATCAAGCGAGTTCCATTTATTCTTTACCAAGGATCCTATGAGACTTCATCTTCCTCTTTTCAACTGCCAGTGCTCTTGATCAACTTTCAAATAAAAAAGGGGAGATGGAGGGGTCAGTAAAGCTATATAAACCATCGGGAGAGAGAGGCCGTGGATGCCTACAGCTAGCCTTTCACCTTTCAGCAAAGGGCTTGATTGGCCCATCCTAACTAAAATTCCCATCATTATTTAGATATAGTCGCCCCTTCAATCAAAGAAGATGGATTGTGTAAAGAATGAGAGTTGGTTCTTGGGGCTTAAGGGAATGCTAATAAACACAACATAAAGAGCAGCGAGCACTCCTTAGAAGGGGAAAGACCAGGATTGAGCAACGATTTAGACCATCCTCCTAACTATGCCTTCAAGAGCTAAACAAGGGAAGAGGACTGCCTTTCACTCCGCTGCTGCTACAATAAGGCCTTCGGTAGCGAGTTCTTCCATTCAAAAAGAGAATTATCCCGCTTTGAACAATAGGCATGCTTACTGGTCTTATCAATGATTGGATGTCCCAAAGGTGCTCTCCACGGCGAGAAACCTAGGGAGTGATAAACGGCTTGTTATCAACAATTGAAGAATAGCTTTGCCAAGAACAAGAAGAAGAAAGAGAGTGGGTGATGTCGCTTCAAGTGGGGTTCTCCCTCTAGAATGAGCCCTTTTACCGCTACAGCGCTCCCTTCGCCTTCGCTTGTGATTGAGGTCTATTGCCAGCAAGCGGAGGCTCGAAAGTCGGAGCGCGCTAGGGAACGCTCGAAAGCCGGAACGCGCTAGGCCGGCTCTAAAGTCGGAGCGCGCTAGGGAGGCTCGAAAGCCAGAGCGCGCTAGGGAACAAGCTCCGCCTTTCTCGCCAGAGCGCGCTAGGCCGGCTTTCTCGCTGCTCGGAGTTCTCTTAAACTCGCTGCTCTCTGCCTCCACGCGCTAGGGAACAAGCAGAGGCGTTCTCGTCGGAGCGTGCTAGGGAGACTCGAAAGCCGGAGCGCGCTAGGGAACAAGCGGAGGCGTTCTCTTCAGAGCGCGCTAGGGCGCTCTCCCTAAACTCGTTGCTCTCCCGTTTATTAAACTCGCTGCTCTCCGTTTTATTAAACTCGTTGCTTGACCATTTATTAAACTCGCTGCTTTCCGTTTTCTCGTTTGGTCTATCCACGGATCCTAGGCGCCTTTCTCCTTTTAGTGAAACCAACCGTCCCTTTGCTCGTGTTATCAGAAGAAGAGCGCCAAGTAACTTCATCCAGTGAAAAAGAAGGATAGGATTCGAGGGCTTGAATGAGAGAAATCAGAGTTCGTTTGTGGTGAAGTCTTGGAAGTCAACTAGCTCGACCAGCTGATGATGGAAGAGAAGAAAGATGCGAAGGCTACTGATTTTTTTTCTCAATAGGCCTAAGAAGATTCTTGCAATGCCCCTCATCTTGTGGCTTGACGAGGAAAGAATGTCCGAAATGTAGACCCCTAATTAGACTATCATCCTCAGTCGCGTCTTTAATCTCTTTCCCCGCGAATGGTCCGTCCAGCTTCGATTCCCTTGCATACACTTCTTTTGTTTTGGCATTTAGGTTCTTTCTGCGATTAGCCACCTTAGTTAGCACTGACTCCGTTATTCTCTACGGAAGGTCGTCAAAAGGACGACCTAATTGAAGCAGTCTTGGTGGTATAGCTGAAACTTGATGTCTTGACGACTAACTTTAAGTGCCCATCTGACCTAGTGAAAAGTCTAGCCCACGCCCATTGGCGCGCTGCCTACAGGAGACCAAAGGTGCGATTAATAGCATAGTGCTGATCTTACCCCATAGTGATACGCATTGCGCAACTCTTTTTTCATCCAAACCTTGTATAGACGGTGTATGCCGAAGAAATTTGCTTTCTCGCGCTCAACCAGGCCATCAAGAACTTGGATCCACTTTTCTTACAGACTTGTTCGACTGAGCGCTTTCTACTTTTCGCTACGGTCGGGCTACTACCAGGTGCGTATCGCAGAAGTGAGACTATCAAAAGATCTCTCTATGACTTTGAGAATAGAATCGTTGCGTTGGTTTGACCGACGAACTACGTGGGAAGCTCCCCTAGTGGCTCGGCTTGGTCCCTCACCCTATTCTTTTATTTCCACTTCAGCTTCCATTCAAAGATTCGATCGTGACAATCTCCATTTTCGTATCTAGTCGGTCCATAGAAATAACGTCAATGATGATGATTGAATGAATCGCTTTCAGATCAGAGTGGCATTGGATCGGAATAGTTGCAGCTGCCCTTATGAAGCCGGTCTGTCTACTGTGATGCAAGTTTTATTCATAGCTCAGCCAAGTTCTCGTATGGGTAGCCCCCAGTTGTCATCACCGCATAAGGGGGCGCGGAAGGAAGAGTTGGGTTCGAATCCCCCGCCCATCATTTTTCTTTTTCAGCCCCTGTTAGGGGCCCCTCTCAGATAAGGAAGGAAAGTGAATTCCAACTTTAATGACAAATCCGGTCCGATGGCTCTTCTCCACTAACCACAAGGATATCGGTACTCTCTATTTCATCTTTGGTGCCATTGCTGGAGTGATGGGCACATGCTTCTCAGTACTGATTCGTATGGAATTAGCCCGACCCGGCGATCAAATTCTTGGTGGGAATCATCAACTTTATAATGTCTTAATAACGGCTCACGCTTCTTTAATGATCTTTTTTATGGTTATGCCGGCGATGATAGGTGGATCTGGTAATTGGTTTGTTCCGATTCTGATAGGTGCACCTGACATGGCATTTCCACGATTAAATAATATATCATTCTGGATGTTGCCACCAAGTCTCTTGCTCCTATTAAGCCCAGCCTTAGTAGAAGTGGGTACCGGCACTGGGTGGACGGTCTATCCGCCCTTAAGTGGTATTACCAGCCATTCTGGAGGAGCAGTTGATTCAGCAATTTCTAGTCCTCATCTATCAGGTGTTTCATCAATCTTAGGTTCTATCAATTTTATAACTACTATCTCCAACATGCGTGGACCTGGAATGACTATGCATAGATCACCCCTTTTTGTGTGGTCCGTTCTAGTGACAGCATTCCTACTTTTATTATCACTTCCGGTACTGGCAGGGGCAATTACTATGTTATTAACCGATCGAAACTTTAATACAACCTTTTCTGACCCTGCTGGAGGGGGAGACCCCATATTATACCAGCATCTCTTTCGGTTCTTCGGTCATCCAGAGGTGTATATTCCCATTCTGCCTGGATCCGGTATTATTAGTCATATCGTATCGACCTTTTCGGGAAAACCGGTCTTCGGGTATCTAGGCATGGTTTATGCCATGATCAGTATAGGTGTTCTTGGATCTCTTGTTTGGGCTCATCATATGTTTACTGTGGGCTCAGACGTTGATACGCGTGCCTACTTCACCGCAGCTACCATGATCATAGCTGTCCCCACTGGGATCAAAATCTTTAGTTGGATCGCTACCATGTGGGGAGGTTCGATACAATTCAAAACACCCATGTTATTTGCTGTAGGGTCCATCTTTTTGTTCACCATAGGAGGGCTCACTGGAATAGTTCTAGCTAATTCTGGGCTAGACATTGCTCTACATGATACTTATTATGTGGTTGCACATTTCCATTATGTACTTTCTATGGGAGCCGTTTTTGCTTTATTTGCAGGATTTTACTATTGGGTGGGTAAAATCTTTGGTCGGACATACCCGGAAACTTTAGGCCAAATCCATTTTTGGATTACTTCTTTCGGGGTTAATCCGACCCTCTTTCCTATGCATTTCTTAGGGCTTTCGGGTATGCCACGTCGCATTCCAGATTATCCAGATGCTTACGCCGGATGGAATGCTCTGAGCAGTTTCGGCTCTTATATATCCGTAGTTGGGATTCGTCGTTTCTTCGTGGTCGTAACAATCACTTCAAGCAGTGGAAAGAACAAAAGATGTGCTCCAAGTCCTTGGGCTGTTGAACAGAATCCAACCACACCGGAATGGATGGTACAAAGTCCTCCAGCCTTTCATACTTTTGGAGAACTTCCTGCTATCAAGGAGACGAAAAGCTTTGTGAAGTAAAAGAAGAAAAGGTCGCCGACTGCTACTAAGATAAGAACCTAACAGAACTTTGAAAACAAGCAAGAGAATTGAGGCAAACAAGGGGAGAGACCCATTGTAGATTCCAGCCGAGAAGACCAGGAAAAAGGGAAGGATTTCGAATGTCATATATCTCAGGAGCTAGATCAGTTCCCGATGAACAAGTCAGAATTGCCTCAACTAAAATAGATGGAATTGGACCTAAAAAAGCCATTCAGCTTCGTTATCGATTAGGTATCAGTGGGAACATCAAGATAAATGAGTTAACTAAGTATCAGATCGACCAAATGGAACAAATGATAGATCAAGATCATTTTGTTCATTGGGAATTGAAGAGGGGAGAACGAGCAGACATCGAACGATTAATTTCTATTTCTCGTTATCGTGGAATTCGTCATCAAGATGGATCGCCCTTACGCGGTCAACGAACTCATACTAATGCAAGGACTTCTCGCAAGCTAATTCGGAAATGAAAGAAGCGATAAAACGGAAAGCAGCGAGTTTTCTCGCTTTCCGTTTTCTCAAACTCGCTTGCATTGCATTCGTTAAACGGTAGCTTCCGCGCCCTTCCTGCCTGCTTCAATTTATATGAATGATCGTGTCTTCGACATCCTATTCAGTCTGATTAGATATGTCATTGAAACTAATCTGTTCTTTATCTTCCGGATTCCGAGGATGAGCCGGCCAATCCTCAAATAATTGTTGAGGAGCCGGACGACGCCTCAGATAAAGATGTCTCCGACGCGACCGGACTTCCACTATTTTTCTTTTTTAGGGGTCAGGAGGGACAAACATAATAGATATGCAGCTTTCTATCAGTCCCAAGCGGGTACCCCCCAGCTTCCAGGGTCCGCTTACCGAGGAAGAGATGCGGGAGGACCCGGGGCCAGAGCAAGTTGGGTTGGGGTATAGAGCCGTAAGCGCGGTGGGGGGTGACAGAGGACGTGCTCGTACGGTTCATAGTTGGGTATGATATTATCGTGGATTGTTGGGAACTTCCTCTATATTCGAAATATGCCTTTCTAGGAGCATTACGATCTGCAGCTCAAATGGTCTCTTATGAAGTCTCTATTGGTCTTATTCTTATTGTGCGCCTTGTGAGCACGTTTGGATCTGCGAAGGCAATCGCTCGGATGTTCCCCTAACCCAACCCGGGAACGGACCGGAGGGAACCGCAGCATGAGGAATGTCCGCGTCTCGTCGCAAGGCTTATTTCTCGTTTTGGGTCATAGGGCGGGCAGTGCAGTTCGGGGCACAAGGGTCCTGGTACTACCCAGGTGCGAAGAACCCCGGAGGTGACTGCAATGAGCAGAAATGTCACTCACCGGCCTAAACGACGAGCAAACACTCGAACGTGAGAGCAAGGGATCACCCAACGAATGGACGAGCTCCAAGGAGGGAGGCAAGAACCATGCTTTCAGAGAAGTAGCGGTCCGAATCAACAACTTAATCCAGGAAAGAGCTGCGATAATAACTGACTAAGCCGTGCCGTCAGGGGCCACACGGGACGGGGCCAAGCCCAGAATGTATGGGTGACAGATCGGCCATAGGAGTACTCCGGGATATACACCAGGGCAACTAATGTCGAGCATACGACGATGCCGCCCGTTTTCATTTCGTGGAAGTCCCCGGCAGAGGAAAGGGCTGTAGGTGATGGCGCGTTCTGCTTCTTAGGGCGCAGAAATCGTTCCTATGGGGTCGTGCGTGGCAGCTGGTATAGATGATGAAAGGCGGGCCGCTTGAAACCGGGACCTTTTCTCTTAATAGGCGGCAAGCAAAGCTGAATAGGAAAGGGGGCGACTGAAGAGTGCCTTTATAGTCATAAATAGAAAAAAGGGTGGAATGCGGAGCTAACATGGCTGGCTACAAGTATAGCCAAAGAAGGATGAGATGGGACGGACTGTCAGAGGCCGCAGCGGGACTACCATCGGAAAGCCCGCCCCTGCTAGCTAACATATCTATCTATTCTCGGTGCGCATATGTTCTATTTCGCCCGACCAGGCCAGGCCGAATCGGGCCACCACTTGGGATGGGAATGGCTCAGCCCACATGCATCATTTGATGAAAGCACTCCAGTCGCCTCCTTTCAGTGGCTTGTCAACCACCGGACCCTAGCTCCTCACCAAATGCCCTTGGGTTGGGGCAAGACAGCACATGAGTAGTTCGCTCAAGGACCACACCCTCTCGAGAGCTGGATGCCGGCCGAGATGGAGCTGGGAGCCAACCTATACTTTCCTTGGGCTTGCCTTGCCCCAACATCTAAATAAAGGGCGGGCGCCGAAAAGGAACCAGTCTAGCCTTTTCGACGAAAGCTTAGCTTGGTAGGCGCTGCTTACTCACCCTACTCCCCCTTATTTTAGTGGGCAATGCAATGCTCTGAACACGAAAGTTAGCAGTTCAGCCCTCTTCTCCCATGCGGAGTCACAGGCAGCGCCTCGGAAAAAAGCACGGACGAGCCACATGCAGGGAAACTTGCACGTGTGGTTCTGGCCGGGGACCCCGGTATACTGTACTAATATGTGTAGGTCCCTGTAATTCGAGTGAGATTGTCATGGCGCAAAAGCAGATATGGTCCGGTATTCCCTTGTTCCCCGTATTGGTTATGTTCTTTATTTCTTGTCTAGCAGAAACTAATCGAGCTCCGTCTGATCTCCCAGAAGCGGAAGCGGAATCAGTTGCTGGCTATAATGTAGAATATGCGCGGGATGCGATCCTTAATAGTTCACTGTTGGCGGAAGCCAATGTCCCGGGGACTCATTCTGACTTAAACAAGGGGTGGGTCTTTACCAACTTCCAAATCCGGAAGAAAAAAGAGGGGCACTCTTCATTCTTCATTCGAAACTCATGAATGTCGGGTCGGAGGTTTCTGCCTTGTTATCAAAAAGGGGAGTTGGGTAAAGCAAACTCCCTCCTTGGACGAGCACGGGGCTTAGTCAAGTAGAACCGGGTTGCGTTGCTTGATGCTCCGATCGAAAACAAATCAGTGGGGCCATGCCGATACGACAGAATATGCGTTAGAAAGGTCAATCCCTCCCCCCCAGATTTAGTATAAAATCAAAAACCGGGCCGAACTTCTAAAAAGCAGCCCGCCCGCTTCCATAGAACAATATCGTGGCAACGTAGACCTAAGTGGGTTTATTGGATCCTGGGGAACCATCACAAGTACGGCCGGCCTATAGAACGAGAATGCCGTGTCGTCCAGCGGAGCTTAGAAGAAGGTGACTCGGAGCCTAGAAAAAGGAAGGTGACTCGCGCAGACAGCTGACTCCTTTTCAATAGAAAGGAATAGCCAAACCAACCCAGCTGGCTGGTCAATCTCAGTGATCTTATCGGCCGGCAAACCGGAGACGGACGACCACGGTCCCGACCTTACCAGCACCGTAGGTTTACTAATCAATGAAGCCCCTCAACCAACTATCTTTTCTTACAAAGTCAACCAAGCTGAAAAACAACAGGGCGCGCTAGCGCACTACGGCTTTGATGCCTCCGTTTGCTCCGTCATGGTCACGACATGTTTTTGATATTGATTGAGTTGGAGGGAGGCCCACGGAATCCATCCATAAACCGTCACCCCGGTAACCTTCGTCACCCAAAGCGTCACGACACCAAGGGTTACCCGTCATCTCATCTCCAGTGGGGGCCCAAGAAGTCGGAGCACGTAGGAATGCCGACCACTACATAAGCCACGTCTGGCTGAGGCGAGCAGCAAGCGGGGGAGAGTCAAGTAAAGTACAACAACGGGACGCTAGCACTTAAATGAAAATAGGGTAGCTTTTTAGCGCAAATCTTGCCTTTTTCAGCAGGCTGTTAGTTGTAGCGCGCTAGCGCGCCTTCCCTCCTTCTCTCACTTCGGAAAGATTTAGCAGTATTTTCTTATGATGACCTGGTCGAGAGAGTACGAAACATCGGTGTAAAAGATTGAGTGGGATCTGTGAGGTTGGTTATAGTAGGAAAGAGTGTGATTGGTTGAATGATGCGTGAAATCAAATCAAGAAAGAGACGTCGTAATAAGATCAGGTTACATGATTGGTCTGTGAAGGAACATCAAGAAAGAGGATCAGACTTGATCAGTGAAGGCTATGGAAGTTTCGATCTTCCCATAAATCTCTCTTTTAATGGTGTCGATAGCGTGTCACGTCATGGTAACCGATCATCAACTGCTTTCGATCTTGAATGCTCTGTTCCGCTCCTTGATTACTTTTTTCTGGGATTACAGCACCCCATTGGTCCCGTTCCTTTGTTCTTTGTCCAGCTACTCGGTCAATAAAGATGGAATCAGGCAGCGTACTGAAATAGGATGTGAAAGGTGAAAGCCTTACCCAGGATCTTCCAAACTCTTTTAGAAAGCTAGCGCCATCCCCCTCCTATACTTTAATGCAGCAAAACCTCCCTTTTTTGTTTTGATCCTTCCGCCAAGCGTAGCCGATCCCTAAAAGTTGCTTCTCACTCTCCTGGTCCTTTCTTTTCTCTTACTAATAGTCATACCAATGGCCTCTGGTTCTATCTTTCTTCAAAACCGTCTACGAGGCCCTTGGCCTTCCTTTTCATTGACCGAGGCCCCTTTCCCCTTTTCTTAGTGGAATGGGGTTGTTCCGATCGATGAAGAAAGAAGGAAAGAGGAGCTCGACTGGTTGGGGACTCGCATACATTTCTTTAGCTATTTAGGCCTTCTTGTTCGGAGACATTCAACCATCCAATCCCAATCGAGGAAAGGTGGGAGGCCAACTCGAGGTCTCAAAGCAGCTGACGATCCTCTGAAAGGAGAGAATGCGGGAGGTCAGGCTATCCGCGTATCATACCATCAACTATCCGTCGACAAATTGTTCGACGGGATGAGAAGGCTGATATTTTGGTGAAGGTTTTCCTATCTTTCTTTTCGTTGGCTAAGGTTATTTGCCTAGCCAAGAAAGTGAGTCAAAAAGGGACTTAACCATCCAAACTATCACCATGGTTAGATCCGGAGGCGGTATTAGACCAGGTGAGTAGAGTCAAGGTTGACCTACCCAACCAACTCAGTCGATATACCCCCTGGCTTTTCCGAGCTCCCTCTTTACCAAGCGAGAAAACGGAAAGCAGCGGCGCGCTCCGGCGAGAAAGCCGCGCTCCGGCAGAGAGCTGCGAGTTTAGGGAGAGCTGCGAGTTTAGGGAGAGCAGCGAGGAAAACTCCGAGCAGCGAGAAAGCCGGCCTAGCGCGTGGAGGCTTTAGAGCTGCGAGTTTAGGGAGAGCGCCCTAGCGCGCTCCGGCGGGAACGCCTACGCTTGTTCCCTAGCGCGCTCCGGCTTTCGAGCCTCCCTAGCGCGCTCCGGCTTTCGAGCCTCCGCTTGTTCCATCGCCCAGAAATGGCAGACTCCCACCAGTCCGGACCGCATCCGTTATGATGGCATCAGACGCGGAAGAAGAAGATGGAAAGGAACCGGTACTCAAGATATTGTGTCTGGAGAGGTAGATAGATAGGACTACGTACGCTGCGTAGAGGCTTCCTATGCTTCCAAAACCTGAGGCAGCTCGTCTCCCAAACGAAGATTGATGAAAATTCCTTTCATTGAGGATTGACGGCCTTGCTACTACTGAAAGAGCTGGGTGAAGAAGACGTCGGGGCGAAAGTCCAGTCCTTCAGATCGAATGCTGCAGTAAAGGACTTTCCAGTGGTAAAGGGACTACTAGGGCTGTTTGTTTCATAGGGCCTTGTTTGTGGTGGTCCTTGGGTCACCGAAAGAAACAAAGGGATTGATTAATGAGGTACTCTCGATAGGCTGTAGGATCGGCCGATCTTGAGAAAATTGAAGAACATATCACCATAATTTTTCTTTGATTGAATGAGAGTGCCCTATTTTCTTAGTGATCGAAAGTTCCTTCTTATTCCAATCACCTGATGTTGGATCTACAAAGAAAGTATGTAGAGCTTGTTCCAGACGTGGAAGAGGTAAGTTGTTCGAAGAATAGAACCACATGGTCGGGTAGGGGATAATGAATGCTGGGGTGAGATCCCTAGCTCCGTTCCCCACCAAGCGTTAACCACTTTCTTATTTAGTGATTCGTCCCCTCTCCGGGATCCTCCTTCGACTCGCACTCGCGGATATCAAGATCCGCTATCTCGCTGCTTTTTCAGTCAAGTCAAGAACACACGCTTCAACTTGCACCTGCGCTAATCAGTGACTTGCTAACTTGCGTTCATGTCTCGCTACTGATACACCTGCTGCGCGTCTCGCTTCTTTATACTTACCATAGCATCTTGCTCCTGACATCGCTCGACTTGCACCTCTTGTCTCCATAGGGAGAATATTCCTTTCGTCCCTTGGTGTACTGTACTGGATCGATCGAGTACTCGAGGAATATTCTTCGTTCTGCTGATCATCTCTGGAACCTCGCTGGAGGCCCGGAAACTGCCTGAATTTACTCTCTCTCTTGAGAAGTGGCCCAGATTTTCTCCTATGTCACTGAATTTCATAAGTTGGAAACCATTTAGGCCATATTTTGGTAAGCTTTCAAGCCAATTGGAGTCCAGTTTTGCTGGAAACCAACCCGGGATGCGATAGAGAATTCTTCATATTATGCCCCGTAAAAGGGAGTACTATCTTATTTGATACGGAAGATCCCTTATGAAGCCCCGATCCTTATCTTCTCTATCCTACTTTAGACAGCACCAATGTGATTGACTTGAATTAAATCACCGATTGCCTAGGCCATAGAAAGCGAATCGAACTCCTAAATCTTTACGCGGAGAACTCCTGCTTTCGCATAATGGTTATAGAGAGGCTTCGATCGCCGCTGGATAAGGCCCTTCTTTGAAGGGCAAGCTTTGAGGCCAGGCCTCGCTCTAGAGAGACCTTGACTGATCTTCTCAAGCGGTAGAATGATGCAGAGCCCTTAGGAACCGCAGGGGCGTAGCGTTTCTATGATATTGAGAAATGAGTGTCCTCATATCCCACCATGCTTAGCGTAGGCGCCATCTCTGATGTGAGAAGGCGATCTTTGCCTTGTAGGCCCGCGACAAGGGGCACATAGAGTGCGGCACTGGTGCAGGAGAAATAGATTGGAAACTCCGCTCTGTCACGGATAGATAGAGCGGGGACTTCCGTCGTGAGTGGTCCATGAAGCGAAAGGCATGTCAAGAAAAGCTTCCAAGTACCTTTGGCGATGTAATATGGAGCCCCTTCGATTGTAGGAATCCGGGTCCATTCCGGAATGATGAGGACCGAAAGAATAGACCTCCAAAGTGAGTTGGTAATCTCCCTCGGGTTGGATATAATTTTAGGAGAGTCCAGGCATCATGAAAGAAATTTGGCACAGTCAGCCTAGCACCTCTATTAAGTAATGCCTGTTGCAAATCGCAATATGATGAGAGACCCCCGATGTCCATCTTCCAAATTCTTGCAGGCTTCTGTCGGCAAGAGTAAATGGCTCCGCTGAGAGGCTTTTGATAGAGAGTGGGAGACCGAAAAAGAGAAATGTAATGAAATGGTTTCAAAGCCCTTAATCATGCTCTTTCTTGACGATATCATCCTGCAATTCCTTTCTCAACCTCTATAAATTCATCCCTGGAATCACCACAATAGAAATGATCTGGGAGGAGGACTAGGCGGCGCGAGAATTCGTATGAGTGATAAGCGAGATCACAGAAGTTCTATTCCCAACCATTGGTATAGGGATATAGTGGATTCCCCTGACGTATATTAAGGGTAGTGACTAGCGCATTCAGTGAACTAGTTTACGGCTCGGCTATGTGGGATTTATAGGGATGACGTATATTAGAGGGTTTTGGAACCTTTACTTTAGTAATTAGTCAGGTGTCTGGAACATTCATAACTGGCCTATATTGTACGGTAACTAAGTGAAATAACTATTTTAGTAGGTATGCATCCCGGCCATAGTAAGAAAGTTTTTGTGGTCGTATTTTTGACCATAATATGTCTTTTTAGTAGGGCATATCGCCGGAAATCAAGATGGTGGCCTAGATATAACTATCAAAAGTCTGGATCCTAACATCGGTATTTAGGGGCCAATGACAGTTATGACGCAGACTAAGGGGCCCATATATATATATATATTCCATTCCATTGTTGATATCGAAAAAAAATATATATCTGGTCCTATATTCCAAAAAAAAGATTGGTACCACGGCTCTCTGTGACTAGTGGGATATTTCACTTGCAGGAGTACCGGTTTCTCTATTTATATTATTTATAATAAAAGCCTTCATATGTTGGGGGCCCTGCTAACGTCCGGAAACAGAAACCGGGCGGCTACTGCGGGTCTTGTTGGCCTCTGTTGCTTGGTATAGCCTTTCGGATCGAGGGTCCTACTCGTGCCCAAACAAGGAACCCCGCCCGACTGGTACTGGTAGGTAGGTTAAGGGTTACAACCATTGAAAAGACTCTTCTCCAGCCTAAGAAGTCACGCCAGTCCTAGCTTGCCTCTCGAGTGAGTCGCCTT